AAAGGAATTCAAGTACAAATTGCAGGTCGCCTCGACGGAAAAGAAATTGCACGTGTCGAATGGATGAGAGAAGGTAGGGTTCCTCTACAAACCATTCGAGCGAAAATTGATTATTGTTCCTATGGAGTCCGAACGGTCTATGGAGTATTAGGCATCAAAATTTGGATATTTTGGGAATAAGAATACTTTCCCTGGCTTTACTCTTTACACTATATCCATTGATAAAAAAAAATAGAATCAAAAAAAACTTTTTCTTTTCATGCTTTTTCTCTTAAATCAAAAAAATAAGCAATTTTATAGGTTTGAATAAAAATTTGATTGATGATTTCATATAATTGCTATGCTTAGTGTGCGACTCGTTGGTTTTTTTTATAGGATAGAATTCCAAAAAAATGGACAGACCCCTACTGTAAACTAATAACTATATAACTAATAACCAACTCATCGTTTCACATTATCTGGATACAAAAAAGCAGTGAAGATATGATATATTGGTCATATCATTGTAGCAACTGAAATCTTTCTTACATAAACAAAAAAAAATAAATCTGATTATGATATAAAAAAAGTATGCAGATAAAGGGAAGGTTGAGAGAAAGAAAGAAAAAGAATATCAATGATATAGGATTCCAATATATGTAAGGTTTACGAGTCATCTCATAAAAGGCAGTGTAATAAAGCATCAATACTGATTCATCCATAAATAAGTATATGAATCTATTCATAGAAAAAAATCCAGAGCCTCGAGCCAATAAAGACTAAAAAGATTGACTCAAGAACAAATTTCTTGAGGGGCTCCATTGTAGAATTCAAACCTAACCATTAATTGCGAAGCGACGGGAACGATGGAACCTATGAATACGTAAGATTCTATTGAAAAATGAATCCTAATAATTCATTAGGTGGGATGGCGGAACGAACCAGGGACCAATTCATTTATTCCGAGAATTCATGAGCTAACCCTACAACTAAAATAGATATTGAAAGAGTAAATATTCGCCCGCGAAGGTTTTTATTAGATTACTCAATCTTGTTCGATCCAATATGATAATATGATCAAAGGCAAAACAAAATAAAGATTCGTTAGAAAAAAACCACATTATCTCATTATCTAGAAATAGAAATAATTATCTAGAAAAAAAATACATGTTTAAGTATATATCCAAACAAGATATAGAAATTTCTAATAGATTAGATGAAATCTCAAAGAATCCATGATTCAGTATATTTTCATAAAATTCTCAAATTCGAATCGTTTCATTCGCGATGAGCCGGATGAGAAGAAACTCTCATGTCCGGTTCTGTAGTAGAGATGGAATTGAGAAAGAACCATCAACTATAACCCTAAAAGAACCAGATTTCGAAAACAACATAGAGGAAGAATGAAAGGAATATCTTATCGAGGTAATCGTATTTGTTTCGGTAAATATGCTCTTCAGGCACTTGAACCCGCTTGGATCACATCTAGACAAATAGAAGCAGGGCGACGAGCAATGACAAGAAATGTGCGCCGTGGTGGAAAAATATGGGTACGTATATTTCCAGACAAACCAGTTACGGTAAGACCTACGGAAACACGTATGGGTTCGGGTAAAGGATCTCCCGAATATTGGGTAGCTGTCGTTAAACCAGGTCGAATACTTTATGAAATGGGCGGAGTAGCAGAAAATATAGCCAGAAAGGCTATTTCAATAGCGGCGTCCAAAATGCCTATACGAACTCAATTTATTATTTCGGGATAGGAACGTAGAACCAAAGAAAAGAAGTCTTGGGGATAAAAAAAATTGCAGGTTTCTTTTTGACAAACAATATTTCTTTTTTTTTTACTTCGTCCTTTGCATTAACATTGAAAGAACAGATTCAAAAATGATATGATTCAACCTCAAAGCCATTTGAATGTAGCGGATAACAGCGGGGCCCGAGAATTAATGTGTATTAGAATCATAGGAGCTAGTAATCGCCGATATGCTCATATCGGTGACATTATTGTTGCTGTGATCAAGGAAGCATTACCAAACACACCTCTAGAAAGATCAGAGGTGATCAGAGCTGTAATTGTACGTACTTGTAAAGAACTTAAACGTGACAACGGTATGATAATACGATATGATGATAATGCTGCAGTTGTGATTGATCAAGAAGGAAATCCAAAAGGAACTCGAGTTTTTGGTGCGATTGCCCGAGAATTGAGACAGTTAAATTTCACTAAAATAGTTTCATTAGCACCTGAAGTATTATAAGATGAGATCATACGTAATATAGTTATATTATACATAGTATTTGGATGAAATAAAGTAATTAGTGGATTAGGTTGTATCGGACGCATATCCCTTTATTTAATAAATAAAATATAAAAATTAAAAAATAAATAAAAAATAGCATGTTGATTATATCAAAAATGGGAGGCAACCAAAATTTTAGTTTATCATGGGTAGGGACACTATTGCTGACATAATAACCTCTATACGAAATGCTGACATGAATAGAAAAGAGACGATTC